GAAGGGGAAATTGTGCAGATTTAGCAACCGCACCGGAAAATAATAGAACGGCACAGAAAGTAACAAATAAAAAATTGACTTCATTATGAGTATTAGAAATCAAGTTATTAAATATTTTGAATAAATCTCGAAATTCGAAACTCCCTGTTATCCAATAAAAACCTAAAATTCCTAATAATAAACCAAAATCCCCAACACGATTAGTTACAAATGCCTTTTGGCAAGCATTTGCAGCAACAGGCCGTGTGAACCAAAACCCTATTAATAGATATGAACACATTCCTACCAATTCCCAAAAAATATAAATTTGTATCAAATTAGAACTAGAAACTAATCCTAACATAGAAGTACTGAAAAAACTCATATAAGCATAAAATCTCAAATATCCTTGATCATACGACATATAATTATCACTATAAATAAGAACCATAATTCCAATAGTAGTGATTAATATTGACATAATAGAAGTAAGCGGGTCGATCAAGTAACCGAATTCTAAAGAAAAATCATTATTAATGATCCAAGACCATACATATTGGTAGATAGAACTGCCATTTATTTGCTGAATAAACAGATTGATCGAAAAAATCATGACTATACTTAACAAAAAAACACTTTGAAAAGCCCACATACGTCGAAGACTTTTTGTTGCCGACGGAAAAAGAAGAAGTCCCGCTCCTATTAACATAGGAACTGGAAGTGGAAGAAAAGGTATTATCCACGAATATTGATATGTCTGTTCCATAAAAAAGTTTTTTATTCTTAATTGATTGTTTCCGATTTACCGGATCCTACCCCCTTTCAATTTCAAAAAAAAAAAGGGTCAATAAAAAAATCAAGAGATGTACTAACTTAAAGATATTTTTCAAATTTTATATATTATCTGGGTCTTTCAAAATTAAATATTAAAATAAAGAAGTTACAATTGGGCAAATGATATGACCTACTTGCTCATAAAAAGCGAATTTAGTTATTAACTAAGATTTGTTTATACAAATTTAGTTATTAACTAAGATTTTTCTTAAAATAACGAAAATACAAAATTTCATTATTATTAAATCACTTTATATTCATAAAGTAATGATAAAAAATTACACTAAAAAGAAATCTGATATGAATCGATACGAATCATAGGATTAACTAAGGTACAATTTTTGTACAAATCTCGCTGTTTAGTCAGTTTGTTCCAAATCATTAACTAGTTTCGGTATGAAACTGATTGATTAGTTTCCGTTTCAATAAAAAAACATTTATAGGAAACGCTATAATATCTAACATTTTATATTTTCTATAAGATTTAAAGATTTATTTTTATATTTATCAAAAAAGGGGGTAATTATCAAAAGGGGGTAAAATAAAATAAAATTTAATAAAAAAATAACGAAGATTTTTTTTAACAAAACGTGTATCTTTTAACGGATTCATTACTTTAATTACTAGTTTGATTCGAATTTTAAAATGGAATTTCGAAGTATTCTTTACTCAAGTTTGACCAATTAATAGAAAAAATTAAAGTTTTCATTAGGCTTTTCATTAGGCAATGGGTTCTTAAAGGGTTCTTAAATCCTTCGGTTTTTTTTATGTATAAAAAAAATTTAATTATATTTTTATAGTAAGATTTTATATGATTTTCGCATATTTTTTATCTATATATATATTTTTTTTTTGTTTTCTCTAGATAATATAATATTATATTATCTAATTATTCTCTAGAAAATAACTAGATAATTAATATATTCGTTTTGACCAATAGATGTCTTTCACATCCAACTATAACAACGAGTAACCTCTTAATTTTTAAATGGCAGTTCCAAAAAAACGTACTTCTCTATCAAAAAAGCGTATTCGTAAAAATATTTGGAAAGGGAAGGGATATTGGGCAGCCTTAAAAGCGTTGTCATTAGGTAAATCTCTTTCTACCGGAAACTCAAAAAGTTTTTTTGTGCGACAAAAAAAGTCATAAAATAAAACATTGGAATAATCCGAATATAAAATTTCATTCTTAATAGGAAATCAACAAACCTATTGTTTGTGGCTAATCAATATGAACTAGAACTCGCTTCGCTATTAGGATATGTATAATAATTCTTCGGTTTAGGGGTTAGTAAATTATAAAAAGCTTTTGAAAAAAGAATAAAGACAAGATACAAAACTTGAGCCTTTGTTAGTATATTTTCTTGTTCTGGAGATGGGGGAGTCTTTTTTCCCCATCAACCTGTTTGTCACAATTACAATAATCGACGTTTTTCTATATATATATATAAATAAAAAAATATAAATTATAAATATGAATATATATATTGAAGAAGGGTAAAAAAGAGATCTTTAGTTAAAATTAATACATCGTTGAAATTAATTTTTTGTCCGAATTAATGTGCAAGTTTTGCGTAATAAATAATAAAAACGGGTCTTATTTTTTGTTCATTGGTAAAATACATTTTTTAACTTTTAGGAAATAATATAAATATAAATTATAAATCTTTTATGAAAAAAAATAAAG